GTAAGCACTCAGCGGTACCTTACGCCTATAATAAAAGAAAGGCGTAAGGTACCGCTGAGTGCTTACTCTTAGAGCGAGATGAGACTTTGATCTATTCCATAACATACAAATAGGAAAGTTATCCAGTCAACATAATCAAAATTTTCGTAGAAATGACAAAATGGATCCTTTGCTCTGATCTTTCAAACCACTTTATTCCTTTGTTTCTTATGATGTTTTTGAACAACGGAATTGAATCTATTTCTATTGATTGATTTATAGGCTCTGTCGTTCCTCCATAATATAATATTAACTCTTACGAGAAGCAACAAGAAGGAATCAAGCGATTTTCTGGATAATTATATGGATTTAAACGGATGAGACATCCTGCAAATCATTTCCATACTAAACTAATAGAACCTTACTCTATAAAAAAAAAGATAAAATAAAAAAGGTGATGAAAGAAAAAGGATTGGGGTATGCGTAAAAAGAAAATCTAATCCGCTTCTCAATAAAATCTCAATAAAAAGAGTTAAAGTCAATTTTTTTGTTTGAATAATTTTTCTTTTTCTTTTATAAAAAAGTGCTATTCTACGTTGAAGTTAATTGAATAATAGAAAAAGTTTCGTTTGCTCGATGAATTACCCCCCCTAACCCTTTTTGTTTGTCTACTACTTCTTATGAATCTAAACAAAGGAATTCCGATAGACCCGGAAACGAAGAAATAGTAATCTTTGGCGAACAAGAAAAAAATCATTATTATTTCGATACAAGACGACACAAGAAAGGGTACAAAGTCCTTTTTCTTGTGTCGAATAGAAGATTAGTAAGACTTATAATCCAGTACCCTTCCTTTCATTTATCCCGTCCTTGCCCTGTCTCCTCTTCCTTTGTTTTTGTATGCCTATTGTCTAGTGCTAGGAATGAGATACAAGTAAAGAATTCCATACATCCCGAAAAAATAGTATAAACAAAGCAAGCAAAGGGATTTACAGAATTTTTTGATCATATATATTTAATTGTATTGATCGACAAGAATTCCGCGTTTTTTACCAACTTGATGGTAAGGAATCTCTGGATCTAGAAATTCATTTCGTATAATTGAACCTTTTCAAACTGTTTCTTTTTAAGAACCAAAAAAATTTGTGCCAAAATAACGGATGCCAAGAAAAACAAAAGGCCTTGGGCGCGTAATGGATCTTGAAGCACTATTTCGGCATCTCCCTGACCAAATCCCCCTACATTAGGATTGCTTGTTAATGGTTGATCAAGCTTGATGGATTCACCCTCTGAAACAAGAAGTTCTGGTCCTGGAGGTATAATATCAACCACTTGGTGTCCATCCGATGCATCAACGATGATTATTTCATATCCTCCTTTTTCTTTGCGTACTATTCTGCTTACTATACCCGCGGATGTAGCATTATAGACTGTATTGTTACTCTTGCTCCCATCAGGATAAATCTGACCCCTTCCCCTATTCCCACCTACATATATGGGATATTTTAAGAAGTGAACGTCTTTCTTCGTAGCAGGGTCGGGGGAAAGAATGGGAAAGACGATTTCACTATATTTCTGACCTGGAACAGGACCTATTACAAGAATATTTCTTTTATTGGGACGATAACTTTGAAAAGACAGATTTCCTATCTTTTCTTTCACCTCGGGGGAAATACGATCGGGGGGGGCTAATTCGAATCCCTCGGGTAAAATAAGAACAGCCCCTACATTCAAAGCCCCTTTTTTACCATTAGCAAGAACTTGTTTCAGTTGCATATCATAAGGAATTCGAACAACTGCTTCAAATACAGTATCAGGAAGTACAGCTTGCGGAACTTCAATATCCACAGGCTTATTAGCTAAATGGCAATTGGCGCATACAATTCGCCCAGTTGCTTCTCGTGGATTTTCATAACCTTTCTGCGCAAAAATGGGATACGCATTTGAAATAGATGTTCGAGTTATTACATATATCATGATCGATACAGAAATAGATCGAGTGATCTGTTCCTTTACCCAAGAAAAAGAAAAAGTATTTCTATTTTGCATGATCCAATCATTCATCCAGGAATTTATACAATAAATTAGATAGGTAGCTAGTATAGTTCCCTATCCACGAGTCTGCCATTGTACTGAAATAATTCTATTGAAATAGGACAAATACCTTGAAGAGGTAGAAGTATAAAGAAAGAATAAGTCAAATGGAAAATGCTTTCTTTATGCGCGAAGAAAAATTTGGATTGATATCAGGAGATCAAATAAGTTCTTCATTCATTCATTGAATGATAAATGACTACAAGCGAAGGAGATACGCGATTTAAAAAACGGAAGATCCAATATTTCACAATTGTATCTAGAATAACTGGAAAAGTGGAAACAAGACCAGATATAATTTGGTCGTTATGAGCCAATCCAAAATCATTGTAGATCGAACCAATCATTAGTTCCCAACCATGGGTCGAGTGAAATCCAATCCATAAATCAGTAACTAAAAGAATCGAAAAAGCTTTTATTGTGTCATTTAAGTTATAGAAGAATTCCTGAACCCAAGAATTAAGAATGACAAGTTCTTCATTACCCAGAATAAAATAACCGCTTAAAATAGCGAAACATATTATATTTGTCGAAAAATGCAAAATGATATGGAAATGATATTCATTGTGTGTTTTGACCAATTGTATCGTTTCCTTGTGTATTCCTATACGAAGCTTTTGTATATTTTGTATATGCGTCTCTGGGTATTCTTTTATCATTTCATCCAACAAGAATAGTTCTTCTAATTCTAGGAATTTTTCTAGAACATTTTTCTCTTGAATATCATTCAAAAAAGTTTCGGATTGCCTAGTATTCCACCAATTAATAATCCAAGGTTCGAGACTTTTTTGAAATGAGAGAGAGACCCACCAGGGCAAAAATACTATAGATGCAAGATATGGGAGGGAAATCAATGCTTTCTTTTTTTTCATTTTTTTTATCTGTGAATTGTTAATGAACTGCTTCATTTGTCAACTCTATCTGATCTGATGTTTCTCTAAAGCACAAGTTCTATAACAAGGTATGGAACCCATGGATCTATTCCCATTTTTGTATAATAATTGACTCCTTAGATCCAGAAGGAATTAAGGAATATAGAAATAAAATAAGGGTCCTTTTTCGGATGAAAAAAAATGAGAAATAAATAGATAGAGAAATAGATTTCTAATATATAAAAAGTAAATAAATTATAAATTAAGTAATAAATTAAGTAAATTGGATTTCCGGGTATCTCAATTGGGAAAATTCGAACGAATTTCATCTTCATTTATTCCTTTCAATAAATACTCGAAAAACCCTCTCGGATCAATTCCATTAATTATTTCGAAATGTTGCACCGTCTAACCACAGCACAGGAATACGGTATCAGTTCAAAATCTGAGGCTTAACCTAAAAGGATTAATTCTGTATTACGAAATACATATTCGGATATTTGATGAATTCATACTTAATTAGACTTATTAGACTTTTTACTAGTATAAAAGAATTGAGTTGGGCCCTATACGCATACAAATACGCATACAAAAAGGTTTTGGTATAGAAAAAATGTATTCTTATTATAGTTTATTATATTTATTATATTATAGTTGGAATAGTTGTAGTTGTTCCATATACGTTCCCCAGCTTTTGTTTTATTCTAGCGGGTTGTTGCGTCAACGGAACGAGGAAATGGAATCTAACATGTTTTTCTCGAATGAACAGTTTGAGGAAACTTCAATTGTATTAAAAAAAAAGGAAATTAGCAAGCTCCCTTTATTATGTGGAGAAAACATTCATTCTTCGTTCGGTTCATTTCAAAATACTTCAATTGGTACGCGCAAGAAATAGGCCAATTCAGCAGCTTTTTGCTCAATTTCTCGCGGAGTCAAATTCTCATCAGTACGAGTCAAGGGAATGTTTCCTTGGCCTCTGATTTCCATATAAAGAATACGACGAGGAAAAAGACCCTCTTTAACTTCCATTCTGATTGATTGGATATCTTTCATAAAGAAGCGAAGGAAGATGCGACGATTTATTCCAGGGAATCCCCAACGAAAAATACACATTATTCCTTCTTTTCTATCGAATCGGTCATAACCACTACCTACATTCCATGAAATTGTGCACCACAAATATGAACTAATGAATAGACCCGCGATCCCATAGAAAGACATCACGATTCCTTGTGGAAAAAAAATGATTTGCTGAGATGGAAATCCAGGTATCAGATTCCTACCAAGATAACTAGAAGTTCCAACCACTAAGAATCCTAGTGAGCCTAAAAAAAGGATACAGGCCCAGCAAAAATTACTTGCTTTTCGAGACCCTGTTATAAGTTCTATCCATATATGTTCTGATCGCCAGTTCATACTATACTAGATCCAGTTGCATTCGATTGGAATTGAGAAAAAATTTGACTTTACTTTTCATGATGCCGAAGTAACTTTCATCAACTAGCACTAGTCTGATATGAACCATTAGGAATAATTGGTTAGATACATATACTTTCTATTTAGATACATATACTTTCTATTATAAAAATATTCGCCGATCATTTTTAACCAGATATACCCGCATATCATATACATACATTTATGCGGATATCATGTATCCGCATGCATAACAGTTCTTTCGTTTGTGTTCGGAAAAAGCCACATATTGTCCCATATTACACTAAACAAATATCTGTATTATTATTCAGTGTTGAAATAAATTGATGAAATTTGGTCCCATCGGATCTAGACAATCTTATTTTTTTGGACATGAAGAAATAAAGAAGCCATTGCAATCGCAGGAAATACTAGGCCCACTAAAGGGACAAAAATAGAGGGTAAGTTAAGATCTGTCATAGAATGGGTACCTCGATTTAATATTTGTACCTATTATAAAGATATCTTATGATAAGTATCTCTATTATATAGAAACTATTCTAAATAATATTAATATTTAAGTAGTTAATAAGTGCAAGGAATGAGAACTAAATGAAGTGTACCTATTCATCTTTTTAG